AATTATAAAGAAGAACAGATAAAAAGAGAAGATCAAAAAGAGAAGTACAAAAAAAAGGAGAACAAAAAAAAGGAGAACAAAAAAAATAAAAAAGCACGGATAGAAATAGCGGAAACCTGGGATACTATTCCATTTGCGCAAGGAATAAGAGGTTACATGTTACTAACCCAATCTATTTTTAGAAAATATATTATCTTACCTTCATTGATAATAGCTAAAAATATGGGCCGTATGTTATTATTGCAACGTCCTGAGTGGTATAAGGATTTTCAGGGATGGAATAGAGAAATGCATGTTAAATGCACTTACAACGGTGTGCAATTATCAGAAATGGAATTTCCAAAAAATTGGTTAACAGACGGTATTCAAATAAAAATATTATTTCCTTTTTGTTTGAAACCTTGGTACAGATCTAACCTACGACCCTCTCATCGATATCTAATGAAAAAGAAAGAACAAAAAGAAACAAATGATTTTTGTTTTTTAACAGTTTGGGGAATGGAAGCTGAATTTCCTTTTGGTTCTCCCCGAAAACGACCTTCCTTTTTTAAGCCCATTTTAAAGGAACTAGAAAAAAAAATTGGAAAAGTGAAAAAGAAGTTTTTTTTTGTTTTAAGAGTTTTAAAAGGACAAACAAATTTCTTTCTAACAAATTTTTTTCTAAAAGGCTTAAAAGAAACAAAAAATTGGGTTATCAACAACATTCTATTTATAAAAAAAATAATAAAAGAACTCTCAAAAGTAAATCCAATTCCATTATTTAGATTAAGAGAAGTATATGAATCAAGTGAAACTAAAAAAGAAAAAAATTTGATAATTAACAATCAGAGAATTCATGAATCATTTAGTCAAATTGGATCTACAGATTGGACAAATTATTCACTGACAGAAAAAAATATGAAGAATCTGACTGATAGAACAAGCACAATCAAAAATCAAATAGAAAGAATTACAAAAGATAAAAAAAAAGTAACTCCAGGAAAAAATAGTAGTCCTAACAAAACAAGTTATAGTGTAGACTCACAATCACCAAAAAGTATTTGGCAAAGATTAAAAAGAAGAAACACTAGATTAGTCGGTAAATTACATTATTTTTTTCAAATTTTCATTGAAAAAATATACATAGAGATTTTTCTATATATCATTAATATTCCCAGAATCAATACACAACTTTTTCTTGAATCAACAAAAAAAATTCTTGAGAAATACATTTACACTAATGAAAAAAATAAAGAAAGAATTCATAAAACAAATCAAAATACAATTCGTTTTATTTCGACTATAAAAAAGTCACCTTATAATATTAGTAATGGTAAGAAGAATTCACATATTTTTTGTGACGTATCTTCCTTGTCACAAGCATATGTATTTTATAAATTATCACAAACCCAAGTTATAAACTTTTATAAGTTAAGATCTGTTCTTCAATATGATGGAACGTCTTTTTTTCTTAAGACTGCAATAAAGAATTCTTTTGGCATAAAAGGAATATTTGATTCTGAATTAAGGTATAATAAACTTCGAAGTTATGGAACGAATCAATGGAAAAACTGGTTAAGAGGTCATTATCAATACGGTTTATCTCATATTATATGGTCTAGATTAATACCACAAAAATGGCAAAATAGGGTCAATCAACATCGTACGGCTCAAACTAAAGATCTAAATAAATGGGATTCATATGAAAAAGACCAAATACTTCATTACAAAAATAAAAAAGATTCTGAAGTATATTCATTACCAAAACAAAAAGAGAATTTTCAAAAAGACTATAGATATGATCTTTTATCAAGATATGATCTTTTATCATATAAATCTATAAATTATGAAACTAAAAAGGACTCATATATTTATGGCTCACCATTACAAGTAAATAAGAACCAAGAGATTTCTTATAATTATACCACAGATAAAAACAAATTATTTGATCTGCTAGGGGATATTCCTATCAACAATTCTCTAGGAAAAGGCGAGATTATGTATATGGAAAAAAATACAGATAGAAAATATTTTGATTGGAAAATGCTCAATTTTTTTCTAAAACAAAAAGTCGATATTGAGGCCTGGATCAAGACCGATGCCAACAGTAATAAAAATATTAATAATCGGACTCATAATTACCAAATAATTGATAAAATGGATAAGCAAGATCTTTTTTATCTTACAATTCATCAAGATTCAGAAATTAAGCCACCCAATTATCAAAAAAGAGTTTTTGATTGGATGGAAATGAATGAAGAAATACTAAATCGTCCCATATCGAATCTGGAACTTTGGTTCTTTCCAGAATTTTTGTTACTTTATAATGAATATAAAATGAAACCGTGGATTATACCAAGCAAATTACTTCTAAATTTTAATAAAAATGAAAATTCTAGTGAAAATAAAAAGATCAATGGAAAGCAAAAAAGGGATTTTTTTAGCCCATCGAATGAAAAGGTTCAATTAAAGAATCGAAATCAAGAAGAAAAAAAACCCGCAGATCAAGGAGATCTTAAATCAGATGCACAAAACCAAGAAAATATTGGATCTGTTCTCTCAAACCAAAAAAAAGATATTCAAGAAGATGATACGGAATCGGCCATGAAAAGGGGTAAAAAACAATACACGAACAAGACGAAAGCAGAACTGGATTTATTCCTGAAACGTTATTTGCTTTTTCAATTGAGATGGGACGATGCTTTGGATCAACGACTGATGAATAATATCAAGGTATATTGTCTCCTGCTTAGACTGATAAATCCCAGAAAAATTACTATCTCCTCTATTCAAAGAAGAGAACTAAGTATAGATATAATGCTGATTGAGATGAATTTAACTCCTAGAGAATTGATTAAAAAGGGGCTATTTATTATTGAACCCATTCGTCTGTCTATAAAAAATGATGGAAAATTGATTATGTATCAAACCATAAGTATTTCATTGGTTCATAAGAGTAAGCACCAAAGTAATCAAAGGTACCGAGAACAAAGATATGTTGATAAAAATCATTTTGATGAATCCACTCGAAGACATCAAAGAATAACGGAAAATAGAGATCAAAATGATTATGATTTGCTTGTTCCTGAAAATATTTTATCGTCTAGACGTCGTAGAGAATTAAGAATTCTAATTTCTTTCAATTCAAAGAATTGGAATGGTGTGGATAAAAATCCAGTATTTTGCAACGAAAATAACATCAAAAACTGGGGGCAATTTTTGAATGAAAGTAAACATCTTAATAGAGATAAAAATGAATTAATTAAATTAAAGTTCTTTCTTTGGCCTAATTATCGATTAGAAGATTTAGCTTGTATGAATCGCTATTGGTTTGATACCAATAATGGCAGCCGTTTCAGTATGTTAAGGATATATATGTATCCACGATTAAAAGATTAAAAATTCGTTGATGATAAATTTTTCTTCTCTATTCTGTACCATGTACCAGATATGGTATATGAAAGGAAGGCAAACAGTTGCACATATGCCCTGTCTTACATCCTAGTTTCATATATGATACTCCAATACTAAGTCAATGGCGTATCAATTAGCTCTACAAATAAATCAAAAGAATCCTCATAATTTTAGGTCTAAATTATGCACTTTTGTGAGTGTAAATAAAAATGGACCGCCCTTTTGTATCCCTATCGGAATAAAATTCCAAATTAGATTGATTCATTTTAATTGATAAAATGCGGAGTCCATAAATAAATTCAGAGTGTTGTGTATACTACATTAAAATCACTGGTATTATTATTACTGATCTATAAAATTTGTATCCGTAAATTAAATAAAAGGAGGGGGAAATTATTTTATGATAAAAAATTCATTCATTTCAATTATTTTGCAAGAGGAAAACAAAGAAAACAGTGGGTCTGTTGAATTTCAAGTAGTCAGTTTCACGAATAAAATACGGATACTTACTTCACATTTGGAATTGCACAAAAAGGACTATTTATCTCAGAAAGGTCTGCGGAAAATTCTGGGAAAACGTCAACGGCTGCTGGCTTATTTGTCAAAAAAAAATAGAGTACGTTATAAAGAATTAATTGGTCAATTGAATATTCGAGAGACAAAAACTCGTTAATTTTAAGAGTAATTTTGAATTATTCGTTTCAATTTTGATGAACTTCTTTTCACTTTCAGCAATTCATGGAAGAATGAATCGGGAAAAAACTTATGACTGCACCAGCTACAAGAAAAGACCTCATGATAGTCAATATGGGTCCTCAGCACCCATCAATGCATGGTGTTCTTCGACTCATTGTTACTCTAGATGGTGAAGATGTTATTGATTGTGAACCAATCTTGGGTTATTTACACAGAGGGATGGAAAAAATTGCGGAAAACCGAACAATTATACAATATTTGCCTTATGTAACACGTTGGGATTATTTAGCTACTATGTTCACAGAAGCAATAACTGTAAATGCACCAGAGCAGTTAGGCAATATTCAAGTACCGAAAAGGGCCAGCTATATCAGAGTTATTATGTTGGAGCTAAGTCGTATAGCCTCACATTTGTTATGGCTTGGCCCTTTTATGGCCGATATTGGCGCACAAACTCCTTTCTTCTATATTTTTCGCGAAAGAGAATTGATATATGACCTATTCGAAGCTGCCACTGGTATGCGAATGATGCATAATTATTTTCGTATCGGAGGAGTAGCTGCTGATTTACCCTATGGATGGATAGATAAATGTTTGGATTTTTGCGATTATTTTTTAACAGGGGTTGCTGAATATCAAAAACTTATTACACGGAATCCTATTTTTTTAGAACGAGTTGAAGGAGTAGGCATTATTGGCGGAGAGGAGGCAATAAATTGGGGTTTATCGGGACCAATGCTACGAGCTTCCGGAATACAATGGGATCTTCGTAAAGTTGATCATTATGAGTGTTACGACGAGTTTGATTGGGAGGTTCAATGGCAAAAAGAGGGGGATTCATTAGCTCGTTATTTAGTACGAATCAGTGAAATGACAGAATCCATAAAAATAATTCAACAGGCTCTAGAAGG